TATTATATATATCATGAGCAATACGGAAATGGATCGAGTAATCTCTTCCTTTATCCAAGAAAAAGCATTTCTAGTTTGCATGGTCCAATCATTGATCCTGAAAATTTTTACAATAAGATTAGGTAGGTTACTGGCATCGTTCCCTATCCATGAATCTGCTATTTACTGAAATAATTTTCCTAGAATATAGGAAGAATACGAGTAGAAAGAAAAAGAATTAGTAAATTTTTGAATGTTTAGCTTTTATATACTTTTATATACAAAAAAACAAACTTTATAATTGGATCAGTGGATCGTTTTTTCAGTCATTCATTGAATGATAAATCACTACAAGTGAGGGAGATACGCGATTTAAATAACGGAAAATCCAATATTTAAAAATTGTATCTAAAATGACTGGAAAAGTGGAAACAAGACCAGATATAATTTGCTCATTCTGAGTAAACCCAAAATCTTTATAGACAGAACCAATCATTAGTTCCCAACCATGAGTCGAATGGAATCCTATACATAAATCAGTTAACAAAAGAATCGAAAAAGCTTTTATTGTGTCACTTAAGTTATATAGGAATTCTTGAACCCAAGAGTTAAGAATAATGAGTTCTTGATTACCCAGAATAGAATAACCAGTTAGAATAAAGAAACAGATTATATTTGTCGAGAAGTGCAAAATCGTATGGATACGATCTTGGTTGTGTGTCTTGATCAATTGGATGGTTTCTTTGTAGATTCCCATACGAAGGTTTTGTAAACGTGTTTCCGGGTATTCCTTTAACATTTCATCCAAGAGGAACAGTTCCTCAAATTCTATGAATTTCTTTAAAATACTTTTTTCTTGAATGATATTCAAGAAAATTTCGGATTGTTTAGTATTCCACCAATTAGTAAACCAAGATTCCATACATTTATTAAATGTAAAAGAAATGCCCCAGGGCAAAAAGACTATAGATGTAAGACATAGAAGGGGAATGAATACTTTCTTTTTTGCCATTTTTCGTCTTTAATGAACTCAGCTTCATCTCATTTGTCAACTCTATATGATAATAATCTTTCTATCAAGCATAAGTTCTATTACAAGTCATAGAACCTATATATATCAATTTCGAATCTATTCCCGCTTTTTTTATTTGTAATTCGGAAGTTAGTTCTTGCCTTGAATTTCTAATAAAAAGAATACAGAAATCAAAGAAGAAAACGAAAGAATCCACTGCCAATTCGAATGAAGAAAAAAAATATTGTTTCAAAAGCTATCAATTAAAAATAATTTTGAAAAATAAATGCTTTCTTAGGGAAAAACATTTATTTTTCGAAATTATTTTTATCAAATTTCCATTGGTACACGCAAGAATATGGACAAGTCCCAAGCTTTTTGTGCAACTTTGCGTGGAGTCCTATAATAATCATCAATAGGAGTCAAGGGAATGGCCCCCTGTTCTCTGGTTTGCATATAAAGGACACCATTACGATACCTACTATCTTTTTTAGTTTCTATTTGACTTTGTATTATGAGGGACTGAATATCGTCCATACGGATTCGGATAAAAATACGACGATTTTTTCCAGGAAATCCGTAACGAAAAAAACACACCATTTTATTTTTTTTATCGAAAAAATCATAACCACTACCCACATTCCAAAAAATTAGAAGCCACCAAGAAAAACTTAGAAAGAGACCCGCGGTTCCATAGAAAGTCATCGTGGCCCCTTGTGGCAAAAAAGGAACTAGCTCAGGCTCAAACTCCGATGAAATGAAAGATAACAAATTCCTGCCATAATAACTGGAAGCTGAAATCAATAAAACCCCTAATGAACCTAAAAGAATGAAAGAAGCCCAGAAGAAATCGCTTGGTTTTCGAGACCCCGTTACAATGTCGATCCATGCGTCTTCTGAGCGCCAAACATGTTCTGACTCCCAAGTCATATTTTATCCTCCTTATTAAGGCTTATATGATATTAGTATCTTCCTTTTCTTTCTTTTGTTTTTTAATGGAATAGTTATTTAAAAATAGAATAACAAAGCCAAGTCAAATGAATTTGACTTTATCTAAAAAAATAAATAAGATTTGTCCTGTCCCTACTGCCCGTATCTAAAAAATCTTGTTTTTTTGAACATGAAGAAATAAAGAAGCCATTGCAATTGCCGGAAATACTAGGCCCACTAAAGGAACAAAAATGGAAGGTAAGTTTATCATAAAAAGGGTACCTCGATTTAATATTTGTACCTGTTATTTTTTTTGATTGTTATATTAATTTAATATTTTGATTACTCTTATATATATTGTAATAAAGATAGTCTATAATCACTAGAATTCATATAGACTTATACTAAGTATATTTACAAAATTATACTAAGTATAGCTAAATGACTATATATGGATAAAATATATATATTCTATACTCCATATATTATTCTATACTCTATATATTGAGTATACATATGAGTATACATAATATATATAGAATATAATAAATCAATAATAAAAGAAAAAAATTGAAAAATATTTATTACTAAAGAACATTATTAAAGAATAGAATAAAAAGTACAAATCGAATCCAATAATAATTATAAGGAATGTAGAACTAAATAACTGGATTAATTTAGCCCTCTATTTCTACAAGAAACATGTGTATGATAATATAACTTTTTATTATTCTTAGGATTTTTCTATTAATATCTTATTAGTTTGCTCTTGTGTGTTCTAATTTGATTTTTGTCTCATAATTTATTTTATTTGAAGTTCAAAAAAAAAAAGAATTTTAGGCTCTGCTTGATTTTTCATTTTGAGTCAAAGGAAAGAAAGCGTGGAGTTGAAATAACTCACTCAGAACCTTCTTTAAAGGATTACGTGGTACGATTGAATCAAATAAGCCCTTTTGGAATAAAAATTCAGCCGATTGTGAACCTTCGGGTACTTCCTTATTCAACGTTTGTTCAATTACTCTTTTACCCGCAAATGCAATGTAAGCATTTGGTTCGGCAATAATGATATCCCCCAACATGCCAAAACTGGCTGTCACCCCCCCAGTAGTAGGAGATGTAAGGATCGATACATAGAATAATTTTTGATTGATTTGATAATCATATAAAGCAGAAGATATTTTAGCCATTTGCATCAAGCTCAAACTTCCTTCTTGCATACGCGCTCCTCCGGACGCACATACTAGAATAAGAGGTAAAAGTTGATTGCTAGCATATTCGACCAACCGAGTGATTTTCTCACCCACTACGGATCCCATACTACCCCCCATAAACTGAAAATCCATAATACCAATTGCTACAGGAATACCGTTTAGTTGACCTGTGCCTGTTTGAACAGCCTCCCTTAATCCTGTCTTTTTTTGATAAGAATCAATACGATTTTTATAAGGTTCCTCTTCCGAATGAAATTCTATGGGATCTACAGAGACCATGTCTTCATCCATAGGATTCCAAGTACCTGGATCAATCGAAAGTTCGATTCTATCTGAACTGCTCATTTTCAAATGATATCCACAGTGTTCACAAATATTCATTTTTGATTTCAAAATTTTCTTATAATTTAATCCATAACAATTTTCGCATTCAATCCACAAATGCTTATATTTTTGAGTCTCATCGAGATCACTAGAACTTTCTCTTTTAGTAAAATCACTATCATTTGTCTCATTCGTGCTAGTTATTATACTAGCACTCTTGCTTTCACTACTATTTATGCCCTTACCACAAAAGTAACGATTAAAGTCACTATCATCTAAAATGTAACTATCAATACCGATTTGAGAACGAAGATAACTCTCAATGCAACTATTAATGTTATTATTCCAATTAGATTTAGTATCATACATGTAGTGATCATCATCACTCTTAGAGCCATTCTCCAAATACCTAGAATTCTTATAACTAGAAAAAAAACTTTCTGGTTCATTTAGAAAAGAATGATCATTGTCAATCTCAAAAATTTGATTTTCAATAGCAAAATATATGGAATAACTCTTCCTATTCCTATCCCTAACTAAAAAAGTTTTATCAGATAGGAAATTCCTGATGTTCCTGATACCTACTAAATAATCAACATTGCTGTAACTAAAATTTTCACTATTCTTCCAACTATGAATGTTTTTATCCATATCAGTGAAAATTGGGGAGTCTTCACTTACACTGGTATTTTCAATAGGACCAAAACTCTCTATTGATTTACTTAAACCACACCTGTATTCTAACTCCCTAGTAAACAGCGTAGAATTGAACCACCATTTTTCCATAGAAATTTTTTCCTCTATTTACATGACATGACAATTGATGAATAGTTATTCAATGAAAAATCATATAAATAGTTTATTTTTAATATCATATCTCATTTATTTACTATCAATAAAAAATTAGAATAAATATAAAATAAATATAATAAGTATATAAATCCAATATAATATATAGGGTTAATAACTGATAATAATAACGAGCAAGTGTGTATTAAAAAAAATGATTCTTTTTTTCATGAAAACTCGGAGTATTATTTCACTATATAAGTCACTATATATGTGCTGGCATTTTTTTTATAGAAAAAAAAATATTCGATTTTCAATGATTATATTTTTTAAATGAAAAAATAAAGAAAAAAACCTCATTGGGGGTACTTACTGTATTTAAGGACCCAATGACTTCATTGAGTCATTATTAATTTCTTTTTTCCCATATTATATCTTCTAATTATATCTTCTACCTCTATCCATTTTTGTATTTTATTTTCATTTTGAAGATAGATAAAAATCGATTTTTATGGTTCTAGAAAACAACATTCTATGTCAATAACAAGAAATAAAAAATTAGGTATGAATCGAACAATAAAAAAGGGGTGGGGGGGGAAAAAAGAGAAAAGAGTTCTAGTGGAACAGAACAAACGATGTCGAGCCAAGAGCACCCCGATTTCTATATAATAGATTCTATCTACTAGAAATAATGGCGGATGTTAGAATCCACAGCTAATCTAATCATGTCTTTCAAGTCGCACGTTGCTTTTTACCACATCGTTTCAAACGATGTTTTACCATAACATTCTTTTAGATCCGGTATGTAATTGATTCAATCTATATATAATATATATATATAATCTAATAATAATCTATATATAATCTAATAATAATCTATATATAATCTAATAATATATACTTTTGACTTCTAGATATATAACTGGACAATTTCATTTCTAAAGTAAAGAAGTATAAAAAAAAATTAAAATGAATTTCTTGAACAAATAGAAAGAAATATGAAAGAATAATCAATATATTTATTTTACAATTAAATGATTAAATAAAATGATTAAAATAAGATTACAAAAAAAAAAAAACAAAAAAAATCGAGTCTATTTTAAATCTAGATCTACATATTAAAAAGCGACTCAATTTAGATTAGAGACGAATGATTCAAAAAAATCAAGGGTCATCTTTATTCTGATATAAAATTTGTATTCAAATAGGTATATATCATGAATATATGTGATCTGGGACGGAAGGATTCGAACCTCCGAATAACGGGACCAAAACCCGCTGCCTTACCGCTTGGCCACGCCCCATTGTCGATTCGACACTAATAAACACTATTATTGGTTGTTCGTCAATTCCAGTTCCAAAATTATTCTCTATTATTCTCTATAGAATTAGAGAATAAATTGTTGCTAGGATTTTGATTTGATATGCTTAGATATCAAATTAAACTGAATTTATTGATCATTACATAAAATTCAATTAAGATATTGTATGAAAGTATGATTTCTTCGATTTTTTATTTCAGAATGAAAAGATTTTGAACTGGATAAGTTCAAATCAAAAAAGGATTTTTGGGGTCGGATCTTATTTGATCCATTTTTTTTAGTTTGATTACTCATTTATTCATATTCATTCATATCTATCATGAATATGAATAAATATTCATGATAAATATGAATTCAATATTCGAATTATTTAGATTTACATTATTATTATTATCCATTTTTTTGAATTATTTTCTAGTATATTATTACATACTATATATATTTCTTTAGAATTCTTTTATTTTTTCTTTTTTATTAAATTCTTAATAAAAAAGTATAATAAATCGTAATCATATAATAATATATATATATATAATAAAACACAATAAAAATGAAAATTCGAATTCAAAAAAAGAAAAAATACAATTAATTTTCTTAAAGAACAAAATTTTTGTTATGCTTAATATCTTTAGCTTGGTCTGTATTTGTATTCACTCCGCCCTTTATTCAAGTAGTTTTTTATTGGCAAAATTGCCTGAAGCCTACGCTTTTTTGAATCCAATTGTAGATATTATGCCAGTAATACCCTTATTCTTTTTTCTCTTAGCTTTTGTTTGGCAAGCTGCTGTAAGTTTTCGATAAGGTCTTTAATTTGAATAATGTCCTAAAAAAATTCAAAATTTATTCGAAAACAAAAATTCAAACATTTTAACAATTTATAAGATCAGATAAGTCTTACAGTGTGAATCCTTGATTCCAATATAAAAATTTTTTGATAGACAAGAAAAAATCCGGACCATCTTATCATTTCCGTTTTTTCCATTAAGAAATCCAAATCCTATTATTAGATTTGAGTCCACCACCAATACCTAGATCTCGATTGTGGATATGAAATAAAATTTTTGGTAATAGTAATTATTGGTAATAAAAGGTTCGACTCTTACTACAAATCAATTTCCGAATTTTTTTCTATTTCCTCGAAATCACTTCATTTCTTAGAAACTTTGTATCAAAGAAAACATAATGTGAAATAGAAGAGAATCTATTCTCTTTCTCTGTCGTTTTTTTTTTAATTATCTTGGAGATTTTGTAATGCTTACTCTAAAACTATTTGTTTACACGATAGTGATATTCTTTGTTTCTCTTTTCATCTTCGGATTCCTATCTAACGATCCAGGACGTAATCCAGGACGTGAAGAATAAGAAAATATTTTTTGTTTTATTTTCCTTACTTGTGCTGGATTTTGAAATATTTTTTGTTTTTCTATCTATGTTACATCTTTAACTAGTAAAAAAAATGAAAGAAACAAGGAAGGAAAAAAAAGAAGCTCCATAAGTTCAAACGAAAAAAATACCAAATCATCAATCAACGGAAACGGAAAGAGAGGGATTCGAACCCTCGGTACAAAAAATCGTACAACGGATTAGCAATCCGACGCTTTAGTCCACTCAGCCATCTCTCCCCAATAAAAAAATTGAATTATTATGTTTATGTTACATCGCATAAACAAAAAGAAAAGGTAGGGCTTGAAAAAAAGCCTTCTTTACATCTTATTTGATTGATATCTTATCTCTTTTTTTTCTATTTGATTTCTATTCATTATTATATATTCTATATAAAATATATTCTATATAAAAAAGAATATATTATAATATATATATATATTTAATAATTATATATTTAATTCTATTTTATTTTATAGTTTTTTTTATACGGCCAGAGCCCTGCTAGGTACTGGCATGGCTCTTTTTTCCCATGAATCCTGGATAACAA